ACTTTGGATTGATGTAAAAAACGCTTTTTTTAGTTCCTATCTAAATTAGAAAGTGTTCGGCAGAACTACTTAATTTAATGTTTTACTTTACAGAGATTCAAGCAATTCGTATTACTTTATTCCAAATCAGGCTAGCAGTCATTAGTGATTACTAATGAAACATCCCAGTATCCTCAGTTATTTGAAGATATTTTTATATTTATTTTTTTAGATAACTTAAAAGAATATAAAAAAAATTCCATTTTTTTAAGTAGTTTCTTTATTTATTCTTTATTTTAATTTAATAGCTAAAAAAGAGGTCTTAATTGCTCATAATTGAAAAGACAGAAATAGATTCTGTCCTCTACTTGTTTATTCTTTAACCATACGAAATACTCAACAAAATAGAACGCTCTGAGAAGGGATATCATGAAATTCTTTGGTTGGTTTTTCCATAGGAATGATCCTATTTTAGTTAACTCATAGGTAGAGCATTAATTAAATTAATAAATTCTAACAAATAAAATATCAAAAAGAATTCGAAATTTTTTATTCGAAACGCCTTGTGATTTTCAACCAATTATGTGCTTCAATATAATTACCAGGAGTAAGCGCTAGAGCTTGTTTCCAATACTCAGCGGCTTGATCAAACCAAGCTTCCGCAATTTCAGAATCTCCCTGTCGAATGGCCTGCTCTCCTCGGTCGGAATAGAGGAATCCTTCCCTCAGAACCGTACTTGAGAGTTTCCTAACTCATACGGCTCAACAGTCAATTCTTTTGGTATCCATTTTACCTATCGAACGGAATGAGATTTCGCATAGATCTATCTCGCTTTTCAGTTTCGGGGGGTTAACCAAAAGAAGTTAATCGCATGAGTTTCAAACTTGAATTTTTATTTTTAATTTGTTTTATCTTTTATCCCACCTTCAGACGAATAAAGGATGGACATTTCCTCTTTTCGATAACATTTTCTGCAAGGTAACTATCTCGGTTTCATATCCAAATTTATATAGAATCCTTGAAAAGGCTTTCTTTCCTGCATAAGAAAGAAAAGCTTACTATCTTTGGGATCTGATCCTACACCGCTGCTAAATACCTTAGTGGATCGCCTCTATTACATAAGCAGATTACTCACTTTTTTTATCTATCTTCTATTATGTATGGCATAAGTAAGCAGTTCTTAATGTATTGGTCCAAACCTCCTTAATTGATCTTTACGGTGCTTCTTCTCTATCAATTCGATTTTTTATCCATAGAATAAAGTATCTAGGCTTCTTTTTTTCTTCATATTTTCGACTCATATGAAGTTTTGTTTCTTGCTACAGCTCATAAAAATCGTTGTTTTTGACGATGCATATGTAGAGAGCCTTTTTTCTTTTTCGTTTTACTAGAAGATTTTTTTTGGTCTTTCTTTCCGTTTATCTTTCTATAGTGGAGATAGTCGCACGTAATGACAGATCACGGCCATGTTATTAAACGCTTGTGGTAAGAATGGGTTTCGTTCAAGTGCCCTAAAATAATATTCTAAAGCTTTCGTATGATCCCCATTACTTGTGTGAATAAGGCCTATGTTATAGAGTATATAACTTCGATCGTAGGGATCAATTTCTAGTCGCATAGCTTCATAATAATTCTGTAAAGCTTCTGCATAATTTCCTTCGGATTGGGCTGACATCCGTTACGGTCGTCATTCGATTAAAAGAATCTCCGTTCCAGAACCGTACGTGAGATTTTCATCTCATACGGCTCCTCCTTTCTATGCAGAATGAGAATATTTCAATCGTTTTTGATTCCACGTATCGATTATTCTCATTATGAATTGAGTGGGGCTAGTTTTTTTGCACGAAATTTCTAGCCAACCTTCCTTGCACGGGAGCTTTTTTTAACATCAAACTTTTGGTATTAGATAGAAATGGTAACTCCAACAATTTTTTTGTCCTCAACGCCCCCTAATTTCCAGGAATTAGTCACTTCAACAGTCTTTGATGGTTATATGGGTATCCAAGGTACAAACGAGATGGATATTTGTTATCCCAACCATTCTTTTAAGCCCCAATCCAGATAAGGAAGGGGGGTAAGTAATTTTTAACAAAGCTTTCGTCTTGTTGATTTCTAGGTGTAGTGCTTTTCCCCTATGCTACCTATTAGGACTAGTATAGTGGGATTGACCCGTAATACAGAACCGATAGGTGTAACCTTTCGCTCAATACTAAAATGGATAATGGAAGCATATGAGGCTGCATTAATCGGGGATACACGACAGAAGGAATTGTTTTATTTCTAAACTTCACCTTCAACAAGCGTAGATTTTTTTTAATAATCTATCAAAATTATAATAGTTTTTCTTTATATCCCGAATTTTTTGTCTTTCTCATACACAAGACTGGGGAAAAAAAATCAAATCACACCATCTCTGTAATAGGTAAATGCCTCCCTTTCGCCTGAAGTTGTTGGAATTATTCGTAATAAAATATTGGCTACAACTGAAAAGGTCTTATCAATAAAATTTCCGTTTATCCGTGATCTAGGCATAGGTACCAATCCATTCTAAAATTCTTTTCATCCCCCCCCGAGGGAGAATGGTCCTACAAAGAAAGGAATTGTACAATACAAAATTGCATAAAATAAAAAGGATTCATAAAGAAAAAGAAATTCAATATCAAGTATCAAGATTTATATCAAATAAAATGTAAAGATACGAACCCTCTATTACCCATATTCAAAGACTCAAATTGCTCCTTTTTGTTTTGCAGGAAGCAATAATCAATATTTGAATATGATTCAAATTCATCCAATAAAAATGTGATATACCGATGGTCCTATTTGGTGGAAGCTGAAGAATCGAGGAATTTTTCCTATAGATTCGGGCGAAAGACTTTGATTGAATTTGGATCCCAAGAGGGAAGGAAAAAGAATCGAATAATTATTCTATGCTGTAAATAACCATCTATTTTTTTTATGTTATGTGCATAGTGAGTCGACACTATACAATCAAAGAGACCCGGGATGAGTCATGAATTTGTAAGCGATTTATGAAATAATCCATTTTTGTGGTGAAAACTTTCATTTAAAAGAAATTTTAAAATTATAGAATCGTCGTTTAAAGGGAATCATGAGCAAAAGGTATTCATTAATCATAGTCTAAAAAAAACTCCCAATTCGTTGATTCCTTCCAATTCATTGATTTAATCCCGTATAAATATCATATCAGAAAAGGGTGGGAACAGCATCTTCGCAAAAAAGATCTGTATCAAAAATGGAATCTTTTTTTTAGTTAGAATTGGTTAGTTGGACCTTACCTAGCCAACCCAAACTAAAATATGAAAAACTCGCTATTCATTCTGTTCCTGGGTCATAATTGTTGTGTAGGAGAGGTGGCCGAGTGGTTCAAGGCGTAGCATTGGAACTGCTATGTAGACTTTTGTTTACCGAGGGTTCGAATCCCTCTCTTTCCGTACCTTCACCCAACTAACTCACCAACACCGTTGACCGTAACAAATCAACTAAGAGGTAGATCCTTCTTTTTATCTTTATATTATATATGTATTCGAGTTTTAGGTATATATATAGTTTCGATTTATAATTTAATTGCTGCAATGCAATAGGTAAAACTTTATAATTGTGTAATGTAATAAGGTCGACAAGAAATAAAAAGATCGATAGAGATCTATGCTACATGAATGGGAAAAATACAGATCAAACTCCTTATCTTAATCTTAACTAAATTTTGTTTGGTGAAGGGGGACTTATTTTTCCGAAACCTTTTCTAAACTTTTTTCTTTAAGGCCGGCTTAAGTCTGACGGGAATAATATTCTACGACTAACAATTCGTTTATTTTCAAACCGACCCACTTATTATCTATTATTTGATTGACTACTCCTTTATATGGGAATGGGTGAAGAGTCAAATGTTTTGGTAATTCCTCACTGTGAGATGAATCTAGATAATTTTGAACGAGAGCTTTGGATTTTTGCTTATCCCTTGCCATAACAATATCATTGGGTTTGCAACGATAACTTGGTATATCTACTATACGACCATTAACTAAAATATGTCTATGATTAACTAATTGGCGGGCTCCAGGAATAGTCGGAGCCATACCCAACCGAAAAAGGATGTTGTCCAAACGCATTTCAAGTAATTGGAGTAAAACCTGACCTGTTGACCCTTTGGCTTTTCTGGCGATACGAAAGTATTTAAGTAATTGTCGCTCTGTAATACCATAATGAAAACGTAATTTTTGTTTTTCTTCTAGACGAATACGATATTGAGATCTTTTCACGGAACGTGATGTATTTTTAAGATCTTTAGGCTTTTTATTAGTTAGTCCTGGTAAAACCCCCAGACGTCGTATTTTTTTGAAACGAGGCCCTCGGTAACGTGACATAAAGACTCCTTATTTATTGTTATTGATATCTCATTTTTTTTAATTAAAACTGAACTAAATGATAAATGAAGCAAAATCCCCTGAGGTATTCTATTGATTGTACTAAAACGAATAATGGCACTAGAAGGACTAGTGAGATGAAAGATGTACGTATCCGAAGTTTCTCCCGCTTTTTGTATTAATATTCATTATTAGTTTATTTGAAATGCAATTTTTTAGAATATTTGAATTTTTTGTATTTAGTATAATTGTATTTAGTTTAGTATATAAATTATTTAGTATATTAATGAATTTTTAATTGAATTAGTGTATATGTATAAATTCTTGTATCTATTTATTCTTAGTTTCGTTACTATTTCTTTTTTAATATTTTTTTTAAATAAATATTAAAAAAAGGCTTAAAACTTTTGAATAACAAAAAAGTAATAGTCAGAATAAGAAAATAAGAAAGTCATATAGTAATTATTAGTATAAAAAATCGAACATGAAAAAAAAAATAGAAAAATCAAAATATAGAATATAGAAAAATATATATAGTATACAAAATATACCAACATATAAATATAAAAAAAATAGAAAAGAAAAAATAGAAATAAAGCCGGCTATCGGAGTCGAACCGATGACCATCGCATTACAAATGCGATGCTCTAACCTCTGAGCTAAGCGGGCTCACACAAAATAAACTTTACATACATAATAATTCCATCAAGAATATAACTAGTCATAAATCATAAAAAATATAGAATCCAAATCGATTGCAAATCTATATTACAGTAAAGTATAAAGTAAATTAAATAGGGTGATAGTATAGAGTATATAAATAAAAAAAGAAAATAGAGAAAGATGCAATTCAGATCCGCTCCTATGCTTTAATTTGGAAACTAAGACAAAAAAAGAATCGATCCTTTGAGTATTCCAACTTTCATGGGAAACTGAAAAGAAGGGTTCATATATATAGTGATAGATATCTGTCTATATTGAATTGAAGATAAAAAAACGATAGAATTATTTCTGATTGGCCCATAGCAAATAGAAGCTCCCACAAGAAATGAACGAAAAGAAAAAAAGGGATGAAATGCCTTTCGGTAGATTAATTTTTTTTAGAATAATGAATTCAAGGGTTCCAAACGAAAGAATAAAAAGGGAAAGTAGATCATACTGAGATCTTAAGCATAAAAAGAAAAGGGGATATGGCGAAATCGGTAGACGCTACGGACTTAATTAGTTTGAGCCTTAGTATGGAAACCTACTAAGTGAGAACTTTCAAATTCAGAGAAACCCTGGAATTAAAAAAATGGGCAATCCTGAGCCAACTCCTTCTTTCCAAAAGGAAGAAAAAGGATAGGTGCAGAGACTCAATGGAAGCTGTTCTAACAAATGGAGTTGACGGTCTTGCGTTGTTATAAGAATTCTTCCATCGAAATTCCAAAAAGGATGAAGAATAAACCTAGACGCATACGTAATTAAAATATAAATAATACTCTATTTAAATAATACTCTATTTAAATATAAATATTTAAATTATATAAATATTCAAATTGAATGAAAAAATATTGATGACGACCCAAATCTTTATTTTATGACTATGAAAAAATGGAAGAATTGTTGTGAATCGATTCCAAATTTAAGAAAGAATCGAATATTCGTTTTTTAGTAAATTCAAATATTTATTCCTCAGTCGGATAGATCTTTTGAAAACCCGACCCATCCATCGGATGAGAATGAAGATAGAGTCCCATTCTACGTGTCAATCCTGACAACAATGAAATTTATAGTAAGAGGAAAATCCGTCGATTTTAAAAATCGTGAGGGTTCAAGTCCCTCTATCCCCAAAAAAGATCCTTTGATTCTCTAACTAATTATCTTCTTTTTTTGTTAACGATTCAAATAAAACGTGGGTCTCTTCCTCATTTACTCTTCTTTCACAAAGGTATCCGAGCAAAAAAGGGTTTCTCTTATCACAAGTCGATGTATGATGTAAATGAGACAGGAGCTGCGCAAGGAGTACTCTTACTCATTTGAATGATTCCCAATACATATCATTACTCGTACTAAGACTTAAATAAAAAGGCTTCCTTTGGAGATACAGGAAATTCCGGGACCTAGATAAGACTTTTTTTTAATACCCTTTCACCTTTTAATTGACATAGACCCCTGTTTTATAGTAAAATGAGTAGATAATGCGTAGGGAACGGTCGGGATAGCTCAGTTGGTAGAGCAGAGGACTGAAAATCCTCGTGTCACCAGTTCAAATCTGGTTCCTGGCATATGATTCATTTGGATGAGTATCTATTTTGCAAATTTATTGATATAGATCGAAGATCGATATTCATTAATCTATATATAGCCCGTGCACAGACGTCACTTTTTTCTAGGTATCTATAGATATAACCCACCTAGAAAATAGATGGGTAAAGAGTATATAAAAAAGAGTTAGGTTTTCTTTTCGTTTTTTATTTGGTGTTTCTAATGCGTCTCCTCTCATTGAAAAAGAATATTCCTTCTTCGTGTGGATTCGAAAAAGGTTTAATTCGGTAATTCGGTAAAGTAAATTTGTTGCAAGACCGGGGGAAGTTAAAGCAAAGGATGAGAATAGACAAAATAAATGTATTTCAGATACAGTATAACTAGAATTCGACCTCCTTTCATTTCTTTTTTTCTATTTTTTCATTTCCCTCTCACATTACGTGACTTTCTACAAACCATCTAAGTGATGCTCGGCGTTCGCGGTACAAAGTTCATGATACAAAAATTTTTTGGTTCATTCTATTGGTTCGGCTAATAAAAAATCCAATTTTGTTAATCAATCATAATTCAAAAAAAGTTAATTACTCCGATTATTTGATCTAGAAGAGAGTGTACAACTACTTAATAATTATCTAATTATAATATATATTTGTTTGATTTGAATTTGTTGAAGTGAAAATAAATTTCTTATAATTCAAAAGGCGTCTTGTATTTCATAAAAATTGGGGGCAATATAATCTTTACGTAAAGGCCATCCTATCCAACTTTCGGGCATTAAAATACGTTTCAGGCGTGGATGATTATCATAAACGATTCCCAACATATCATAGGATTCCCGTTCTTGAAAATCCACACTTTTCCAAACCCAGAAAACAGACGGAATTC